GAATCGCGAATCATTCGTATTAGATTGTTGAGTAAATATGGTATGTACAATCAATTCGAACTATAAAAAAAAAGAAAAATAGAAAATTTTGAATCAAATTCAATTCAAATAAAGAACTTTCCTTCGAAATTGGGGGATAAAGATATTTTTTTTTGTATGCCAAACTCTTTGTTAAAGTTAAATAAAGATTAAAAAAAATAACGATCGATAGATATTTGTGTTTGTAAAACAGGCCAGGCCCTTACGTTCTTTTTTGCTATTTATATTATTTATATCGGTTTAAATCATTGGATTGGAACGTTTCAAATGCTCAGTCTATCTTTTTTTTTAATTCAGTCTGTTTTTATGTTATTTTGTACTGTAGAACTACTTTTTTGTGGGATCGTTTTCTCATGAGAGGTAATTAAAAGACATTAAAAAATGGATTGCTACCTATGCCTAGATCCCGGATAACTGGAAATTTTATTGATAAGACCTTTTCAATTGTAGCCAATATCTTATTACAAATAATTCCGACAACTTCAGGAGAAAAGGAGGCATTTACTTATTACAGAGATGGTGTGGTTTGATTTTTATTTATCGCTTCAAGTCTTAGGAGAAAGACACATTAGTCGGGATAGAAAGATTTGAAAGAACTCGACTCTACGCTTGTTGAAGGTGAAGTTTCTAAATAAAACAATTCCTTCTGTCGGGTATCCCCGATTAATGCAGCCTCAGATGCTTCAATTGCCAATTCTAGCATTGAACGAAAGGTTACACTAAGGTCTATGGGGTTGCGTATTGCAGGTTAACCCTACCCCACTAGTACCTATAGTCGGCATAGAGGGAGAAGCACTACGCCTAGGAATCAACAACATGAAAACTTTGTTATAAATTATCTCCTTTTTTCTTTTTGGGGATCGGAACTAAGAAGAATGGTTGGGACAACAAACATCCATCTCGTTCGTACTTTGGATACCCGTATAACCATCGACGACTGTTGAAGTGACTAATTCCTAGAGATTAAGAAAGATTGAGGACAAAGAAATTGTTGGAGTTAACTTAATATTTTTATCTAGTATCAGCATGCTTGATGTTAAGAAAAGATCTTTTGCAGAAAGGTTGGCTAGAGATTTCTTGTAAAAACACTAGCCCCGCTCAGTTCATAATGAGAATATTTTACTCCTTATTTTATTCTATGTATTATTTTCATTATGCACATAAGGGAGGAGCCGTATGAGATGAAAATCTCACGTACGGTTCTGGAACGGAGATTCTTTGAATTGAATGACGACCGTAACGAATGTCTGCTCAATCCGAAGGAAATTATGCAGAAGCTTTACAGAATTATTACGAAGCTATGCGGTTAGAAATTGATCCCTATGATCGAAGTTATATACTCTATAATATAGGTCTTATTCACACAAGTAACGGAGAACACACAAAAGCTTTGGAATATTATTTTCGGGCACTAGAACGAAACCCTTTCTTACCACAAGCTTTAAATAATATGGCCGTGATCTGTCATTACGTGCGACTATCTCCACTATAGAAAGAAAAAAAAAAAGACCAAAATTTACTAGAAATTCACTAGAAATAGGCTTTCTACATATGCATCGTCCAAAACAACGATTTTTATCAGCTGTAGCAAATAAAGTAACTTCATAGAAGTAAAAATATGAAAAAAAAAATATGCCTAGATACTTGCTTCTATGGATAACAGATCTAATTGATAGAGGAAGCATCGTAAAGATCAATTAGCGCTATTTTTGGCCGATACAATAAGAACTGCTTACTTATCTCATAATATGAGATATGAGACATAAGTTAGGAATCAACTTATGTAACAGAGTCGATCCCCTACAGTATTGAGCAGCGGTGTAGTATCAGATCCCAAAGATAGTAAGTCTTTCTTATGAGGGAAGGTCTTTTTCAAAGATTCTATATATAGATAAAACCGAGATAGTTACCTTTCAGAAAATTATAACGATAGTAGAATGCCTACACTTTATTCTTCTGAAGGTGGGAGAAAAGATAAAACGGATTGTTTTTATTAATCAAAATGAAAGTTTGAAACTCATCGAATTAACCTTTTTTGGTTAACTCGAGAAAAAAATGGGACAACAAAAGAATTGACTGCTGAGCCGTATGAGGTAGGAAACTCTCAAGTACGGTTCTAATGGAAGGAATTTTCTCGCCTATTCTGACCGAGGAGAACAGGCCATTCGGCAGGGAGATTCTGAAATTGCGGAGGCTTGGTTCAATCGAGCCGCGGAGTATTGGAAACAAGCCATAGCGCTTACTCCCGGAAATTATATTGAAGCGCAGAATTGGTTGAAGATCACAAGGCGTTTCGAATAAGATAAAGATAAGAGCGCTCTCTTTCTATTTATTATTTATTAGTATTTATTACTTAATATTTAGGTAATATTTAGGGTTAGTTTTTTTTAGCATTTGGTATAGTTTTCTATTTCGTGCTTATATATTCTATATAATTCTATATAAATTTTATATATATAAT